AGAGGAATCACATTAAAAACAAATCTTTCTTTTTTCGATGTTTAACACGACATAGCAGAAATGAGATAAAGATAATATGAAGCCATATTGATATATATTTAATCTTGACAAAATAGTAGCCTTATAGGTATAATTAGGTATAATTCAAATTAGGTATAATTCAAATGAACAGGAATTAAGTCTTAATTAGATAGTTTATACTTTTAATAAAGTGCTAACCCAGATTAAAGATTTTCTTTTTTTTTTCAATATTTGATTGACTGTCAGAATTTATTATCATAAACTTCTATAATAGATATCTAATTACATAAATAATGATAATAATATCTAGGTAATTACAAAAGTAGGCTAATAAACAGCTGTCTGGGGGTAGTACTATGAAAAAATGGAAATTTCATTCGGATGTATTTTTCAGACATCGGCGGGGTTATTCTCTGAAAGAATTGTGGTTGAATTTGGTATTGTTGAAATTCGAGCACAGGTGTGGACTAAGTAAATCAACGGGCAGTGCTGGTCCTGGTGAAAATAACAGTGAAGATGAATATCCGAATCTAAATGATTCGGATATTCATCTTCACAATACCTGTGAAACGGATCTAAATGATGATGGCACTTTTAGAGATATTAGTGAGGACAGTTCTAACACAGATTGTGTTATTGAAAATAAGATTTGCAAGGGTAACGACGGTTGTCCTATTTGGAATAATAAGAAAAGAGGATATAGCATTCGGAGTTGCGATGAGAGTGACTTTTCTAGTTACGTTTGTGGTGAGAGTGAAAATAGTAGTAAAATTGAGCATTTCGGTATAATAACCAGCACGAATGATAGTGATTCCACTGACATAGAAAGTCCTACTGAACAGGATTCCACTCAAATAGAAAGTCCTACTGAACAGGATTCCACTCAAATAGAAAGTCCTACTGAACAGGATTCCACTCAAATAGAAAGTCCTAATTATAAGAGATTTTTGAAAGAAAGATTGTATATTTGTGAAGTATGTGAATCTCATTTGAAAATGAATAGTTCAGAGAGGATCGAACTTTTGATCGATCCGAATACTTGGGATCCTATGAATGAAAAGATGGCCTCAATGGATCCCATTGAATGGGATTCGGAGGAGGCTCTCAGTGAATCGGATTCCGAATGGGATTGGGAGGATCCTATTGAATGGGATTGGGAGGAGGCTCTCAGTGAATCGGATTCCGAATGGGATTGGGAGGAGGATCCCATTGAATCGGATTCCGAATGGGATTTCGAAGTGGAGTCCGAATTGCAGTCCGTCTTGGAGTCCGAAGTGGAGTCCTCTTTCTATTCATCTTTCTATTCAATGGCTTCCGAATTCGATCCCGAATCGGATTACGAATTGGATTCCGAATTGGATTCGGGGGAGGCTCCCATTCAATTGGATTCCGAAGTGGAGTCCAAATTGGATTCCGAATTGGATTCCGAATTGGAGTCCAAATTGGATTCCAAATTGGATTCGGAGGAGGCTCCCATTCAATTGGATCCCGAATTGGTGGCTGCCCTTCAATTGGATTCCGAACAGGTGGCTGCCATTCAATCGGATTCCAAAAAGGTGGCTGCCTTTCAATCGTATTTCAAATTTTATTTGGAAGTGAACAAATTGGAGTCCTATTCAATGGATTCCGAGGAGGCTCCCATTGAATTGGATTTTGAGGACGATCCTTATATAGATCGTATTGATTCTTGTCAAAAAGAGACAGGATTAACTGAGGCTATTCAAACCGGTATAGGCCAATTAAATGGTATTCCCGTAGCAATGGGGGTTATGGAGTTTGAGTTTATGGCGGGTACTATGGGATCCGTAGTGGGTGAGAAAATAACCCGATTGATTGAGTACGCTACTAATCAATCTCTACCTCTTATTATAGTGTGTGCTTCCGGGGGGGCACGCATGCAAGAAGGAAGTTTGAGCTTGCTGCAAATGGCTAAAATATCTTCTGCTTTATATCATTTTCAAACAAATCAAAAGTTATTCTATGTATCAATCCTTACATCTCCTACTACAGGTGGGGTGACAGCCAGTTTTGGTATGTTGGGGGATATCATTGTTGCCGAACCCAATGCCTATATTGCATTTGCGGGTAAAAGGGTAATTGAAGAAACATTGAAGAAAGAAGTACCTGAAGGTTCACAAGAGACGGAACCTTTATTCGATAAGGGGTTATTCAATCTAGTGGTACCACGTAATACTTTAAAAAGCGTTTTGAATGAGTTATTTCAGTTCCATGGTTTCTTTCCTTTGAATCAAAATTCAATCGAGTAGAACAGAACATTAAGTTCAATTATTTGATTGTAGCAAACAAGTAGTTAGTTTATCGGACTCCGAGTAAAAATCAGACAAATAAACGAATTTCCTCCTCCCGCCTTACGTATGTATATATAATTCAAATAGAGAAAGATAGACATAGAGTTTTCTATCTTTCTCTATCTCTCGAGAATCTCATTTTGACTAAGAATCCCTGTTGGGTCGTATTCGAACGAATCTTTCGATAATTTGTAAGAAACTTTTTTTATTAAATTAGGATATTAAGAGCAAAAGACGAGAAAAAAATAAAGAATAATAAGAAAGGCGATTCTCATACATATTTATCATGTAGAAAGATGAAAAATAAAATTTGAATTAAAAAAATTCAAAAAAAAATAACAAGATGGCAATAAGCAAAGATAATAAAAATGGATTTCAATTTCGATAAAAAGAGACGAAAAGACCTCCTGATTCTATTATTAAAAAAATAAGTCCAGTATATACTCTCTTAGATATATACTGAGATCTATACCAATTCGAATTCCAATTTCATAAATACTAATTAATAAATGAAATTCTTAATTAATTAAGAATTTCATAATTCCAATTCTTAATTATAATTATTATAAGATATCTTTCTAAATAATAATAACAGGTACAAATAGTAAATCGAGGTACCCATTCTATGACAACTTTCAACTTTCCCTCTGTTTTTGTGCCTTTAGTGGGCCTAGTATTTCCGGCAATTGCAATGGCTTCTTTATCTCTTCATGTTCAAAAAAATAAGATTGTTTAGATCCGGTAGGATCCAATCTCATCCATTTTTTTTTAACTTAGACTCGTATCATAACACAGATATCTATTTAGTGGAATATGGTGTAACGTATGGCTTCCGGCGAAGATTAAAGGAAAAACTCTTATGCCTGCAGAAACATGATATATGGGTAAATGAATTCTAGTTATTTTCAAAAAGATCAGGATTGCCAGATGGCCGAAATAAAAAGTTGGTGTATCTATATGTATGTCGATATCTATAGTGGGATCATACGAGAAAGGGTATGTTATTATTTTAGATCTAACCAATTTGATGAATTACTCCTAAAGGTTCACATCAACCTAGTACTAGTTGATGAGAGTTACTTCTGAAACAAAAAGAGTCAAGTCAAATGAATTTGGGGGATTCTCTCAATTCCAATAAAATGCAACCGGATCAAGTATGAGTTGTCGATCAGAACATATATGGATAGAATCTATAACGGGGTCTCGAAAAACAAGTAATTTTTGCTGGGCAATTATCCTTTTTTTAGGTTCATTAGGATTCTTATTGGTTGGAACTTCCAGTTATTTTGGTAGAAATTTCACATCTTTATTTCCGTCTCAGCAAATCGTTTTTTTTCCACAAGGGCTCGTGATGTCTTTCTATGGGATCGCAGGTCTCTTTATTAGTTCCTATTTGTGGTGTACAATTTCGTGGAATGTAGGTAGTGGTTATGATCGATTCGATAGAAAAGAAGGAATAGTGTGTATTTTTCGTTGGGGATTTCCTGGAAAAAATCGTCGCATCTGCCTCCGATTCCTTATAAAAAATATTCAGTCCATCAGAATAGAAGTTAAAGAGGATATTTATGCTCGTCGTGTCCTTTATATGGACATCAGAGGCCAGGGGGCCATTCCTTTGACTCGTACTGATGAGAATTTTACTCCACGGGAAATTGAACAAAAAGCTGCTGAATTGGCCTCTTTCTTGCGTGTACCAATTGAAGTATTTTGAGAAATGGGCTGAAGAAAGAATGAACGCTTTCTTAGCAGGAGGGAAAAAATTCTAAAATCCTCTTTCTTTTTTCTATAACATAACTTAACTGAAGTTTCTTCAGAACGATCATTCGAGCCAAAGCAGACGTACACATAAAAGACTATCAAACTTTTTCTGGTCTTTTATGTGTAGTGAAATCTACATACCTTAATTCACTAACAAAATAAGTAACAAACAAATTGAAATAATAGATTCATCTCATATAGAAAATATAGAAAACAGTTTCAAAATCAAAAAATGGATCTTTTTTTATTTAAAGTCCAAGATTTGTTGAAATTGAGACTAGAAATTCAGATAGATCATATCTTGTAAATTATTTCTTTTTTGTCAATCGACGTTTCTTTTTAGACTTTCTTTTGTGTTCCTTAATGACCAAAGAGTTGGATTTCTTATAATGAGAACTAGCCAATTTCTGTCTTGGTTTGCCGCGCATTTTTGATCATCACAATCTTTTTCAGAAATTCCCCTCAATTATATTATTCTATTCCTGACTACTCATAGTCAGTGAAATTTTATCGAAATACTGGATATTTTGATAGAAAGGGAGTTCTGTCGTCTCAACATCTTAATCATATTCATTACTTAAAGTGGTTCTTTTGGGCATTCATCGAAAGGAGATACTTGCTTCGAATTTGAACAATTGGGATATCTAGAAACAATATTTTTTGATTCTTTCTTTTAGTTTATTATTTCTTCATTCGAATTCGAAGTGAATTCTGAGTCTCTTTCTGTATTGTTTCTAGATTCAAAGACTCATCGCGAAATCACAAATAAAAAACAGTGAATAGATTCATTGGCTCGATACCTTGTAATAGAACTCATGCGTGAGAGAAAGATTAGATCGCATAGAGTCAACGAACCAGGTGGGTTCATTACCAATTCACAGATGAAAAATGGCAAAAAAGAAAGCATTCACT